GATATAAATGTAGAAAAATTCAACTATAGAAACGAATAAAAATGGAAAATCTAATTTTTTTTTTGTTTTTCAAAAACATTTCGTTTTGATATATTAATTTAGATTTATATTCTCAAATATATGTTTATCAATAATAAATTTTATTAATAAAAAATCTCTTAATTACTATTCAATATTTAATATTGTTTTTTTAATATTTTACTATATAAATTCTATAGAAAAAAATTCTATAGAAATTAGAAATCAAATTTTTTAGTACATAATTTTATATTTCTATATATATATTTTTCTATATTCTAATTTGAAATAGAATTTTGTACCTAAGGTTAGGAATAGAATCTATTATATAATATAATTATTATTATAGTAATTCTACTAATTAAGTTATAATCTTATTCGATATTTATTATATATATATATATATATTTGAATGTGAAAATATAGAATTTATATAATAAAAAAAATTGAATTAATAATTAATTGTAAATTAACGGAATGATTAATTGATTAATTATATCTATTCGATTAGATATGGCTATTACTGAAATTTGAAATACTAAATTCCCCTTTGTCGTTGTCATTTTTTTTTATGATCCGCCCTAAGAAGAGGATATGAAGAGAAAAGGGCAATCCAGACCATAATAAAACATTCCTAGGGTTTCATTTGGAAAAGGGAAACCTAAGAGGAAAAAAAAAGAATCGACCGTTCAAGTATTCAAAATTGCACACTAAAAATGATAGGAATAGGGACATATATATATAATATACATATATATTATAATAGATATATGTTATGCGATATATATCGATATTGAATTTCTAGTTGGACCAACTACGGTCTCCAATAAAAATGAAAGAAGATAGATACGAAATCAAATCGGAGAAACCACTTTTCAATACAGGAATCGATATCTAATGAATTCAACGGTTTTAGCATAATCATAATATAAATGGAAATGAACAAAAAGAGTAAACGGCATGATGATATGTGTGATCCTAATCACATCACAAAAAAAGGGGGATATGGCGAAATTGGTAGACGCTACGGACTTAATTGGATTGAGCCTTGGTATGGAAACCTACCAAGTGATAACTTTCAAATTCAGAGAAACCCTGGAATTAAAAATGGGCAATCCTGAGCCAAATCCCGTTTTATGAAAACAAACAAGGGTTTCATAAAGCGAGAATAAATAAAGGATAGGTGCAGAGACTCAATGGAAGCTGTTCTAACAAATGGAGTTGGCTGCATTGTGTTCATAAAGGAATCCTTCCATCGAAACTTCCGAAAAGATGAAAGATAAACCTATATACATATGTATACTTACGGATGTATACTTACTGAAATACTATCGCCAAATGATTAAAAATGATTAATGACGACTCCAACCGGTTCTATAATTTATTTATATGATAGAAAAAAAAAGAATTAAATATTCATTGATCAAAACATTCACTCCATCATAGTCCGATAAATCTTTTTATTTTGAAGAATTTTTTAATCGGATTAAGAATAAAGATAGAGTCCCATTTTACATGTCAATATCGACAACAAAGAAATTTATAGTAAGAGGAAAATCCGTCGATTTTAGAAATCGTGAGGGTTCAAGTCCCTCTATCCCCAAAAAGACCTGGTTGCCTCCCTAATTATTTATCTTCTCATTTTGTTAGTGACTCAAAATTGTTTATAGTTCTTAGTCATTCTCACTCTACTATTTCATAAACCGATCTGAGCGGAAATTTTTTTTATTATCACATCATAAGCCTTATATGTGATATATATGATACGTGTACAAATGAGCATCTTTGAATAATGTAATAAAATTAAATAATTAACAATCCATATCATTATTTGTATTATTTGTACTGTATTGAAACTTACAAAGTTTTCTTTTTGAAAATACAAGAAATTCTACCAGGGCCTGGATATTACTTTGTAATATCTTTTCATTTTTTTAATTGACATAGACCCAAGTCCTATATTAAAATAAAATGAGGATGATGCGTCGTGAATGGTCGGGATAGCTCAGCTGGTAGAGCAGAGGACTGAAAATCCTCGTGTCACCAGTTCAAATCTGGTTCCTGGCACATGAGTAATTTGTATGAGTATATATTTTACAAATTAATTGATATGGGTCGACATACATATTCAGTGTTCTAGTTATAGATCATGATACATACTTATTCATCTAAGTGTCGGAGCCCCTTATTAATTAAGTTTTATGTATCTAAAACGGGTAAAAGAAAAGATGGATATTGTGTATTTTTTGTATTTCAAAGTATACAAAAGAAACGAATTAAATTTTGTTTCTTCTTACTTTTTTATTTGTTCGTGTCTCCGCCAGTAAAAAACAATGTTACGACTTCATACATAGTCGAAAGTGTAAATTTCAATTGTTTAGTTGGTTTAGTTGAAAGACCAAAAAGCAGAGTCTAGGTGAGGGGCGTGAATAGCCAAGATTGATCTTAGATACAGTACAAATAGAATATTATTTCATTCTAT